AGAAATCGAAATGGGGCGTGGCCAAGTGGTAAGGCAACGGGTTTTGGTCCCGCTATTCGGAGGTTCGAATCCTTCCGTCCCAGGGCAGATCCATTTTTGATGCTCCATTATTCCCATAGAAAGAAGTAGGGGAGTGGATAGGAGTTAATCCATATTAATTTAAACATCTGTGTCTGTTCGAATTTCATTAACAAATGATCAAGTTCCATATTATATAGAAATATGTTATGGAGCCAATGTTTTTTCTTTGAATCTCATTTGATTTAGGTATTTCGTGTTTGTTTGACTCTAATGAAAAATTGGAAATCGATGTAACAATTGAGGCAGGGGTGATTTATCCTATCCCTTTTATTCATATTCACTTTATGACAAGAGTCGATTATTGAAATATTACTCAACCCCATGTTAAACCAAATACATATCAATCATATAATATAATCATATAAAATGAGGAAATGTTTAGCTTATATGGTGTATGTATCGTTATGGTGTATGTATCGTTCTATTTCAATGACAATAATTTTTGGGTTTTTGTGAAAAAGATTTGTAATCCTTCAATTTTTGAAACTGAAATTATAGATATTCTATATTATAGAATATCTATAACAGTGACAACTGTTCAGTCTATCTGATAGATACGAAAACCCTTCCCTATTTTTTTCGATTTTGATTTTCGTAATCAGATGAAAAGAATAAAGATTCAAATCTTAACTTACATCATTTTTTTATACATCTCATGAAAAAAAAATGGATTTCTTTCTTCTTTTCTTTGATCTATTTAAAATAGAAATTTTCAATTAAATCAAATTTAATAATGATGTCTAAATAGGAAACTTTTTCAATTTCAATTAGAAAGATTTTTTTTTAATAAATATTTTTAATGATTCCTTGTACGTGGAATCTTTGAAAAAGTAGGAAATCGTTTAATCTATCCTATTGAGTCACTTGAAGATGCAGATTCAAAAAGTTATTCGTTTCTCTATTTCTTTCTATTATATATATATTATTTATATATTATTATATTATTTATGTATATATTATTTATGTATGTTTATGTTAAAAAATATGTTAAAAATGCTGCCTTGCTAAGACTTTTTCAGAAAAATCGTTCCACATATCATATATTCATATATAGAAGAAAAAGTCTAGATTACGATGTCTATGGACAGCTGAACCAATGACTATTCATGATTCCATAATTGAATCAATTCCATACCGGTTCCAAATTAGAGGAATGTTATGGTAAAACTTCGTTTGAAACGATGTGGTAGAAAGCAACGTGCGACTTGAAGGACACGATCCGTTGTGGATTTTTACATCCACCATTTTCGATTTGTCTAGGAATGAGGGTGCTCTTGGCTCGACATTGTTTGTTCTGTTACACCTGAACCCTTCGTTTTTTGTTGGGTTGTAAATAGTCCACGATGGAGCTCGAATAGAAAGTATTAATTCATTTCTCGGGGGCAAGGATCTAGGGTTAATGCCAATCAATTGGAACAACTTCGTAAATATATGGAACATATATAGAAATCGAAAGGATCCAATTCGAGCAAGTTTCCAATTCAAAAGCAAAACTAGTTGAAATTGATCCAAATTTTTCGATTCAAAGTGTATCACGCAGGAATCAACTGTCCATAGGATTCTTTGATAGAAAGAAATCAAAAAAGGGTATGTTGCTGCCATTTTGAAAGGATTAAGAAGCACCGAAGTAATGTCTAAACCCAATGATTAAAAATAAGGATAAAGGATCTAAGAACAAGGAAACACCTTTTTAATTGTCTCGATAGTCTCAATAACTGGATCAGACTAAAGAATCCAAATAGAATTTGAAATAGTTTAAACGAGACAAACAAAAGGGAGTAAAGACTACTCAATAAATGAAATTGACTAAAGATTTTTCCTTTGAGCTATTTGAGAGTTATCTAACTTGAGTTATGAGTACGAATGGTTTCTTTTTCATTTTCAGGAAGAAAAAAAGACCGAAATCATAGTCTAATTGATTTTATAGGCCCATTTGTCATTTAATTTATTAGAATTGCATACATAGACAAAACTTCGAATCAAATCATTTTTTCTTGAGCCGTACGAGGAGAAAACTTCCTATACGGTTCTAGGGGGGGTATTGTTCATCTACATCTATCCCAATGAGCCGTCTATCGAATCGTTGCAATTGATGTTCGATCCCGAAGAGAAGGAAAAGATCTTAGAAAAGTGGGCTTTTATGATCCAATGAAGAATCAAACTTATTTAAACGTTCCTGTTATTCTATATTTCCTTGAAAAAGGTGCTCAACCCACAGGAACTGTTCAGAATCTTTTAAAGAAAGCGGAAGTTTTTAAGGAACTTCCGTCTAATCAAATGAAATTCAATTAAAGAAATACCGGGGGGGGGTAGCGACTTGTATATAACTTTGTCTAATTTTTCTCTACTTGTTTTTTTTGACCCCCCCCCTTTTTTTTTTCTGCTGTATTCGTATTTATTTATCATTGTTTCCGTCGAA